AAATAAGTAAGTGAAATTAAGTAGAACATTGGATCATTCCACATCACTTATTCTATTCTACGGGATCTTACGAAGCCGGTTCATGCATGACATAAATTCAGGTATGATCATAGAAAAGATTCTCCTCAAGTGAACCGGCCTGTCCTATGCTACATAGGGGGAATTACATGGTGGTTGGATGCGGAGACACGTTTGGTTGTGAATTCCAACGCGGCGGATAAAATAATATATCAGCATGGGCCAATCAATAGTTCAAGTCGCACACTCCCATAATCCACCCTCTCTTCGGAGAATCCACTTCAACTATTCGTATCAAATAAAACTTACAATACTTCGGAGTTGAAGAGAAGTATCTAAATAACATGTCTTATCTTTTTTTTTCATTCAATAATCCATATTTGAAGCAATGAAATAGTATCCTTCCTTTCCCGATATGATATATAGTATATGAGAAATTACAAATATCTATGATATGTCTTCTCTATAAAGGACCCGAAATACCTTGCTTACGTATCATTGGGAAGTGCATTAACATAAATACGGCAGTAAGAAGGGGTAATACAAAAGTGTGTAAACTATAAAAACGAGTCAAAGTAGATTGGCCAACACTAGCACTTCCACGTAATAACTCTACCAAAGGTGACCCTATTACAGGAATAGCTTCAGGTACACCTGTCACGATTTTTACGGCCCAATAACCAATTTGGTCCCGAGGTAAGGAATAACCAGTTACACCAAAAGATGCGGTCAATACACCCAAAACTACACCTGTAACCCAAGTTAATTCACGAGGTTTTTTAAATCCCCCTGTAAGATACACACGAAATACGTGTAGAATCATCATTAGAACCATCATACTTGCTGACCATCGATGAACTGATCGGATTAACCAACCAAAATTGGCTTCAGTCATTATGTATTGCACAGAGGAAAAAGCCTCTGTAACGGTTGGACGATAGTAAAAAGTCATAGCAAAACCCGTAGCTACTTGTACTAAAAAACAAGTAAGTGTGATCCCCCCTAGACAATAAAATATGTTGACATGAGGAGGAACATACTTACTAGTTATATCGTCTGCAATCGCTTGAATCTCGAGACGTTCCTCGAACCAATCATATACTTTATTGAGATAGGTAATCCAAGAGGACTCCCCCTCCGAGAACCGTATATGAGAATTTCATCTCGTACGGCTCAAACAGAAACACACAAATGCGAGTTTCAACGAATATAGGAATATATATAATATAAATATAAAGTGAAAAACTTCTTATTCGCTTGATTTTATTTGTCGCAAAGATAGTAAATATGGAATCTCCTCTTTCTTTGTGATGGTAATGCCAAAAAATATCAAGTCGGCTCCGCTCATCGGTCCTTCTTTCTTTATGTTGATCGTTACAGGCCACTTAAATCTTCTCTTCCCTATTTTTCTTTTTTTTATACGTAATGCGGATTTACTCTTTTTTTACTATAAAATAATAATAAAATAAAAATAGGAATTCTCTTGTTGAGACCCTATGAATCAATTAAAACCTTAGATTCATACTAGAACCACGATGATTTCGCCTCAAGCTAAACTCAAAGATTCTCTGAGTAAAAACCATTTGATGATCACTTATTCAATGAGGAGATGTAATGACTCAACAAAATCTTTGTCTTTCGTACAAAAGAAGTCTGAAGAAAGAAAAATAGTTTGTTTTATACCTATCTGACATTTTTTTTTTGAGTCCGGTTGCGAGGTCTAAATAGTAGGTATGAATCATAGTCCAAATATTTCTTTTCTTGATCTATTCTATCCATTTCGTGCTCCAGATACTAGAATCAATATCTGACGGGGTAGAATCATCTTAATAGAGATGACAGAGGTGCATTCTCTGTATTATCAATAGGATCAATTATAACAAGTCACACGCTCATATTCCGGAAATACCGAAACAAATAAATTCCACAGTCGAACTACCAGAATGGTCTATAAATCGGAGTCTTAAGTAAAGTTTTTATTTTGATCGAAAAACAAGGATTTATAAAACTAACTCATTGAAATTCCATCTAGTAAAACGGAAGAATTATAAATTTCCAAAATAATAGATAGGAATATCGCAAATAGAGCCATTGCGACTCCCATAAGTGGTGTAGTCCCCCAGCCCGGAGCTACTTTACCATATTCTGAATTCAATGGTTTCAATAAACTCCCTGCATTAGTTTGTCTTGGCCTAGATCTAGAACTACCCTCAACGGTTTGTGTAGCCATAAATCCTATTTAATCATTGGTTGAGATCTGTTGACTTTGTATACCATTCCGTTGTAGTTGTAAATAAACGATCTTATTGTGGATCCGATGTGATCTTAAAATTATTTCAAAATGGAAACAGCAACCCTAGTCGCCATCTTCATATCTGGTTTACTTGTAAGCTTTACCGGGTACGCCTTATATACCGCTTTTGGGCAACCCTCTCAACAATTAAGAGATCCATTCGAAGAACACGGGGACTAGACTAGTTGAAGTAATGAGTCGACCCTATTTGGTCGGCCCATTACTTCAACTGAAGTTGAGATGATAAAAAATCATTTCGTTTTTTTAGTGGGAACCTTCGGTGGTTCTCGAAAAAAGATAGCGAAAAAAATTATCCCTAAAGTCGAGACTAAAAGGAATGTATAAACCAATGCTTCCATAGATTCGATCGTGGTTTACAATTATAGCTTCCACACCTATTCATTTGGGATCATTTACCAGACAAAAACCAAAAAGGAAAAAAATAGAAGTGAAAGATACCGCATCAATCTTGTATCAGACTACCTGTCTTCTTGTAGTTGGATCTCCAAGTTTTTGGAATGCTCCAAATTCCACTTGAGCATCCAAATCTGGATCAATACCAGCAAAAACATCTCTGAACAAGGTTCTAGCACCATGCCAAATATGTCCAAAAAAGAAGAGCAAAGCAAACGTAGCATGCCCAAAAGTGAACCAACCCCTTGGACTGCTACGAAAAACACCATCGGATTTCAAAGTAGCCCGGTCTAATTCAAAAATTTCACCTAATTGGGAACGTCTAGCATATTTTTTCACAGTAGCGGGATCACTATAACTGACTCCATTGAGTTCCCCACCATAGAACTCAACGGTTACACCTACTTGTTCAACACTATACTTTGATTCTGCCCTTCTAAAAGGAACATCGGCCCTCACAATTCCGTCTCCATCTACCAAAACTACCGGAAATGTTTCAAAAAAAGTGGGCATACGACGTACAAAAAGTTCACGCCCTTCTTTATCTCTAAAGACGGGATGCCCTAACCACCCAACAGCTATTCCATCTCCGCTGTCCATGGATCCTGCTCTGAATAATCCTCCTTTTGCCGGATTATTACCAATGTAATCATAAAAAGCTAATTTTTCAGGAATTTTAGACCAAGCTTCTGATAAACTCAGATTTTCGGCTAGTCCAGCGCCAACTCTTCGATATATTTCTTGCTGAAAGTATCCCTGATCCCACTGATAACGAGTAGGACCAAACAACTCGATTGGGGTAGTTGCTGAACCATACCACATAGTTCCAGCAACAACGAAAGCCGCAAAAAAAACAGCAGCGATACTACTAGAAAGTACAGTTTCAATATTGCCCATACGTAATCCTTTGTATAGACGTTGAGGTGGGCGAACGCTAAGATGGAATAAGCCCGCTAATATGCCCAATGTACCTGCTGCAATATGATGAGAGGCTATTCCTCCCGGAACAAAAGGATCAAAACCTTCTGCGCCCCACGCTGGATTTACAGATTCCACTTTTCCAGTTAGTCCATAAGGATCGGATACCCATATTCCAGGACCATATAAGCCTGTTACATGAAATGCGCCAAAGCCAAAGCAAGCTACTCCTGCAAGAAATAAATGAATTCCAAAGATCTTCGGCAAATCCAAAGAAGGTTTTCCTGTACGGGGATCACTGAATATTTCGAGGTCCCAATATACCCAATGCCAGATGGCTGCCAAGAAACACAAGCCAGAAAACACAATATGTGCCCCTGCCACACCTTCATAACTCCAAATACCCGGATTCGTTATAGTTCCTCCTGAAATACTCCAACCACCCCACGAATTAGTTATTCCTAAACGAGTCATGAAGGGTATAACGAACATCCCTTGTCTCCACATTGGATCAAGAACAGGATCAGAGGGATCAAAAACCGCTAATTCGTATAGAGCCATCGAACCCGCCCAACCAGAAACTAGAGCAGTATGCATTATATGGACAGAAAGCAATCGACCGGGATCATTCAATACGACAGTATGAACACGATACCAAGGTAAACCCATGGAAATACCCCTTTAGTAAAGAAAAACGGATACTATGTAACTTTATCGCATTGAAACTTATATTATGTACCTAATCCTTTCAGTGGATTCCGTATGAGAAAGGGTTACTATTTATTCTATTCCGTTGAAAATAACGGAAGAATTCTGTTCGTAAGAACAAAGAGAAGCAGATCTATTCTATACTCGATAAGTACCAATACGCAATGGGGGGGGATTGGCCCTTTTTAGGGGAAGGAATGCATAGATACTTATTCATTATTCAAACGATCGACGGACCCCTTCGTTAAAATTCTTTTTTTTGTCTTCCTATATAAACCTTCAATCTCCGTATAAAAGAAAAAAAAAATGATGAAGATAATAAACCCATTCTTACGTTTCCATATTAAAGTGAAGTATAGTACTTAATTTTTTTTATTAAATTTCATGCCCATTGGTGTTCCAAAAGTACCTTTTCGGAGTCCTGGAGAGGAAGATGCAGTTTGGGTTGACGTATAGTGCGACTTGTCAGACATATTGGGTCATACGGGATTCCCCCGTTTTCTCGCCTGATCGAGATATCCTCTGTTTCACCCAAGAAATATTGATTGAATCATCAATCATTTGGAGCGTGAAGCGAAATTGGATCAATTTCTATTGAGGATAAATATTATCAATTAGAAGAATTTATGGTTGACTTGGACTAATAAAATAAAGTATCCAGGCTCCGTTCAGAAAATACCAAATCGATAATGGTAATATATGTACAATTACCACTTGTATCATAGCCCATTCTTATACTTATTATATTACAGGGTAGGGGTTATTTGAAACTGCCGTGCTAACCAGTATGATGAATACATCAAATAGTTTATGGGAAGGCATGAAACGAATTGAAAAAAATCATCGTAGCAAAAAGAGGCGGTACTGAGATCATTTGCCCTATATGTGCAAATAGAATTCGGATGGATCTTTCCCCGGAGTAGAACATAAACCTAAATTAATTGAAAGGACCCATTCAGGAACAAGAAAATAAAATCGTGATTTGAATCTCGACAAAACAATACATCAATTAAAGGTTAGTTCAATAAGTTCAGTAAATTCCTTTTTTTAGGGGAGGGGCAAAAAGTAATGTTTTTTTGAAAAATAGAAGAAAACCAAACCCCTTCATTTCATTAGAAAAAAATCTGTTACAAAAAAAAAAGAGATAGGAATAGAATCGTCACATTGGTTATTTTTTCGCTATTTTTTTTGAACCGTATGCATCCAAAGGTGCACGTACAGTTCCTAAAGGATAAAATTTTGTCCTAATCAACCGACTTCATCGAGAAAGATTACTTTTTTTAGGGCAAGAGGTCGATAGCGAGATCTCGAATCAACTTGTGGGTCTCATGGTATATCTTAGTATAGAAGATAATACTAAGGATCTTTATTTGTTTATAAACTCCCCCGGCGGGTGGGTAATACCAGGAATAGCCATCTATGATACTATGCAATTTGTGTCACCCAATGTACATACAATATGCATGGGATTAGCTGCTTCAATGGGATCTTTCATTTTGGTCGGAGGAGAAATTACCAAACGTATAGCATTCCCTCACGCTTGGCGCCAATGAGTATTTATTTGACAAAAAAAAGAGAAGAAGACTATGCCTTCACCATATCGAATATGAATAATAAGTAATAATAGCATGGCACTGCGAGTTCGATATGAACAATCCATTCTTGTTTTTCTTAACATGAGATTTTGTATCGAGATAGTAGTATGAAACAAAGGTTTTTCCGATTTTATCTTATGTGTCGGAAGTAAATTTCAGCGTCGCAAACCTTTTTTCTTCCACACCAGAAGTCTCTTTACTGATTTTCATGTTATGAAAGAAAGAGTACGAAAATGGAAAAAGGATCATTTGACTTTTTTGATCGTATCCAAAAATAAAAAAAAAACTTTGGGATTGCTAAATCTAAATCATAGACGAGATAAATATAGAAAGCAACAGAACCATCATAGTATTTTTTTCTTCCTATGATACGAAAGGAAAGATGGTAAATGGATTATTCAACGATTTGGATCGTAAGGATCCAATTTCTTTCCTCGATAGAATAGAAGGAAGGAAAAAGTAAATTCCATTGCAGAGCCGTATGCAATAAACAAAAGATGCCTGTACGGTTGTTCAATTCTATTTTTTTTCTTTTTGTTTTTTTTTTATCCCTTACTTTCTTGAAGAATATAGAAGAACCGTTTATGCATGATGTTATATCAAATATTATCAGGGTTATGATTCACCAACCTGCTAGTTCCTTTTATGAGGCACAAGCAGGGGAATTTATCCTGGAAGCGGAAGAACTACTGAAACTTCGCGAAACTCTTACAAAGGTTTATGTACAAAGAACGGGCAACCCTTTATGGGTTATATCCGAAGACATGGAAAGAGATGTTTTTATGTCAGCAACAGAAGCCCAAGCCCATGGCATTGTTGATCTTGTAGCGGTCGAAAATGAAAATACTGGGAATTCCGTGTAAATTGAATCCATTATTCCATTTCAAACCATAATTCGAATTTTCTGTGATTTGATATTGAATAGAAATAATTCATAATCATCAGGTTAAGATCGATCTAAACCAAATTATTCTATCTATATATACGACATGCCAACTATTAAACAACTTATTAGAAACACAAGACAGCCAATAAGAAATGTCACGAAATCTCCCGCTCTTCGAGGATGCCCTCAGCGTCGAGGAACATGTACTAGGGTGTATGTGCGACTCGTTTAGATCATGAGTTTCAAATAAATAATTTTTTTTGTGTATGGAATTTATGGTTTCAATTGGTGCAAATCCAATCACCTCCCCTTGAGATGAGAAGAAATTCCCCATTGGTAACAAATAGTTATCCATTAAGCGGAGGAAATAATACTAATAATAAGAAGAAAATAATCATGTTCTTATTCTTGAAAGAACGGACTAACAAGGTCAGCTACCTAGCCAACTTTCATAATTAAATGCCGTCACTGTATGGATAGCCTTTTTTGTGAAAAGAGCTACTTATTATTGTATAATTTTTTGGTAGAGCCAAACAAAAAGTGTGAACTATACAAGTTCACAATAACATTTGATTAAATGAAAGAAGAGGCTCCGGTGTATAGAGAGGACTTCACCGTTTACGAAGTAACCATAGAAACGATGGAACCCACTATTTGGATTTTTTTAGTATCGATCAAATTTATTATTTCCAAGTCAAATGTTTGGAAGAAATAAAAAATCGTGGTTGGGAAGGTCATAGTAGCAAAAGCCATTGGAATTTTGATTTTATATATTGGAATAATCCGTTTTGTTATTAAGCAACCGGGAAATAAAAGGATGACTGAAAGAAGAGAAATCAATTAGTTATTCTTCATTACATTAAAGTTTCATTTGATTCAATGACCAGAGTTAAACGAGGATATATAGCTCGGAGACGTCGAACAAAAATTCGTTTATTTGCATCAACCTTTATAGGGGCTCATTCAAGACTTACTCGAACCATTACTCAACAGAGAATTAGGGCTTTGGTTTCCTCTCATCGAGATAGGGGCAGACAAAAAAGAGATTTTCGTTGTTTATGGATCACTCGGATAAATGCAGTAACTCGTGAGAATAAGGTATTCTATAGTTATAGTCGATTCATGCACAATATGTACAAGAAGAAATTACTACTTAATCGTAAAATACTTGCACAGATAGCTATATCAAATAAGAATTGTCTTTACATGATTTCCAATAAGATTCTCAAATAAAAGAGATTCTAAAGTAATATTAATATATAGAAATGATTGAAAAAGAATTCCCCGGAGTTAATTCTCCGGGAAGATAGAATAAAAATAAATTAAAATTTAAGTAGTAGAAATGAACGAACATCTTTTAATAAAAAAAAAGATTTCTTCTTTCCCTATTTGTTGTTTTTTATAACACAACAAGAAATTATGGAGTATATCTATTTATTTCTGGTTCTAGGACCAGTAGTTCTAGGGATCGACTCAGCTCTCTCAAATTGCTTCTCATTATTAAGAAAAGGTAACAAAGATAAAATACGAGCTTGTTTTATAGCACTAGTAATTAATCGTTGTTGTTTCAAGGTTAATTTATTCACCCGTCTAGATAATATTTTTCCTTGTTCACTAATAAATCGACTAATTAAACTCATGTTTCTATAATCAATTCGATCCCCCGATTCAATTGGGGGATAACGCCTACGAGAAGATCGCCTGGATTTACGAAAGGGTTGCTTGGATTTATCCATGGTTTTTCCTTATTTCTAAAATTAGATTTTTTTATTCATTTCAGATCCGACCAAAATAAGGTTTTATTTGTATTATATATATGTGAAGTTTTTCTTTTTCCTGCTTCTTCGATTTGGAAGATCGAACATACGTTCCGATCGATCTATTTCTTTATTTCCCCGTGAATCGTATGCTTGTGACAATAACGGCAAAATTTTCTCAAATCTAATCGACTAGGCGTATTGTGTCGATTCTTTTGAGTAATATATCTAGAAATGCCGGACAATTCTTTATTGACACCATTTTTGACACAATTGCTACATTCCAAAATAACTATAACTCGGACATCTTTACCCTTGGCCATGAACCTCCTTTCGATTTTGAATCGACTTAACTCTTCTCCAAACCGAACAATAAAAAAAAATCAATAGAAGTTACTAACTAGAAATTCTATTTCTAAAGATTTCGTTGTAATCTTAATTAATATGACTAGAATAATAGTAATAATGTAAGTAATACAATTTTTTCTAACTCAAAATTATTCCTATTCTAATCCCAGCATTTAAGAATCCTCTTTCTATGCTATGATTGATTTCGTGCAGTCCACCCTACACTGTACTCCCCTTTTTATTTATGTTCTCCAAAAGGAGATCTTAGATCCACAGGATTTTTGCTGAGGTTCAATACACTTTCTCTTTCCTTCCTATTCTAAAGAACAGAATGAAAAAAGGGGAACGGAATTTAAGTAGCATCACTATAATTGTATCCAAAATTGTATTGATTTTTCGCATATCAATAACTGGAATTAAAAAAAAGGGAATGACAAAGCATCTGGGAATAAACGATTAATTTCTATCAATAAACCTGCTAAAGACCCAAACCAGAGAGTAGTTAGAACAGGGGCCGTGGAGAGATATGTTTTTATATCTCGCATTGAAAATCCTCCTTCTTTATTGTAATACATATATGGTCAGATGCTGTAGTTCAAGATCATTTGTATTTTTTTTTTTAAGTTAGGCTTTAGGTGTATATAATTCTTTGTATTATTTATTATAATTATATGTATATGAAACCAAAAATAAGAAATGACAAGAAAATTGTATATAGATAGAGGAGAAAATAACGATGTGGAAAACAAGACATGGATTTTGTACAATGATACTGTACAAAAATTTTGAAAAGGGATGTAGCGCAGCTTGGTAGCGCGTTTGTTTTGGGTACAAAATGTCACGGGTTCAAATCCTGTCATCCCTACCTATTACTTTTCCTACGGGCAGTAACGAGGGATTAATTAAGTGAAATCAATTTCAATTAAACAGAATCCTTTTTTATTTTTGGATACCAATGTATGCAAGATTATTGAGGAAAAAAAAATACTTTTCTTTCAAATCATATCCCCTGGCGTAAGAAAGCGCTCTTAGTTCAGTTTGGTAGAACGTGGGTCTCCAAAAC